CCTCAAATTCTTCTTTGTGATGATAATGCCAAAATATCAAGTCGGCTCATTTGTCTTTATGTTGATAGTTACAGGCCTCTTGAATCTTCTTTTTCCCTATTTTTATTTATTTTTTTTGTGTCTAATTATAATTATTCGGATTTCTTTTTGTTTATTATTGATAGGAATTTTCTTGTTGAGACCCTATGAATCGATTGAAACCTCAGATTCATACTAAAACCACGATGATTGAATAAAGCCCCTAAGCCCAAAGGTTCTCTGAGTAAGAACCGTTTGATCATCACTTATTCAATTAATAGATGAAATGCCTAAAAATTCGAAGAAACATTTGATTTGTCCGTTGGTCAAAATAAAGAAACATAAACAGAATAGAATGTTTAAGGAAGAAAAACAAACCCTTCGATTTAGAATTCTAAAATAAATCTTTTAAATTTTTTTGAGTCCAGTCGCGAGGTCTGAATACTAGGCATGAATCATAGTTCAAATATTTCTTGATCTATTCCATATATTCTGTGCTCCAGATAAAAAAATGAATATCCGACGAGGCAGAACCCATCTCTCTCAAGATGACAGACCTACTCTCTGTACTATCAATAGGATCAATTATAACAAGTCACACACTCATATTCCGGAAATACAGAAAGAAAGGAATTCCACGGTCGAACTGCCAGAATGGCCTAGAAATCCGAGTCCTAAGTGATTCACTTTGGATTGAAAAGCCAGGACTTCGTGATTTTTATGGACCTAATTCATTGAAATTCCATCCAGTAAAACGGAAGAATTATAAATCTCCAAAATAATAGATAGGAATACTGCAAATAGAGCCATTGCGACCCCCATCAAAGGGGTAGTTCCCCACCCGGGGGCTACTTTACCATATTCCGAATTCAATGGTTTCAATAAATTCCCTACGGTAGTTCGTCTTGGACCAGATCTAGAACTACCCTCAACGGTTTGTGTAGCCATAAATCCTATTGCATTGGTTGAGATCGGTTGACTTTGTATACCATTCCGTTGTAAATAAACGATCTTATCATAGATCCATTGTGGTCTTTAAATTTTATAATAATGGAAACAGCAACCCTAGTCGCCATCTTTATATCTGGTTTACTTGTAAGTTTTACCGGGTACGCCTTATATACCGCTTTTGGGCAACCCTCTCAACAACTAAGAGATCCATTCGAGGAACACGGGGACTAGTTGAAGTAAAGTAATGAGCCTCCCATATCATAGGAGGCTCATTACTTTACTTCAATTTGGATAATGTAATGTAAAATAATGAAAAATCATTTCGCCTTTTTAGTCGGAACCTTAGGTGGCTCTCGAAAAAATATCGCGAAAAAAATGATTCCTAGAGTCGAGACTAAGAGGAACGTATAAACCAATGCTTCCATAAATTCGATCGTGGTTTACAATTATAGCTTCCACACCTGTTCATTTGGGATCATTTCCCAGATTAAGAAAGGACAAGAGTCAAAGAAAGGGGCGGTGATTCAAATCAAGATTTCTCTAGTACTCTATGTCAAAGTTAAATCACAAAAATCCAATGGAGGCGAAAGATACAAGAGCAATATTGTATCAGACTACTTGTCTCTTTGTAGTTGGATCTCCAAGTTTTTGAAATGCTCCAAATTCCACTTGAGCATCCAAATCTGGGTCAATACCAGCAAAAACATCTCTGAACAAGGTTCTAGCACCATGCCAAATGTGTCCGAAAAAGAAGAGCAAAGCAAACGAAGCATGTCCAAAAGTAAACCAACCCCTTGGGCTGCTACGAAAAACACCATCAGATTTTAAAGTAGCGCGATCTAATTCAAAAATTTCACCCAATTGAGCACGTCTAGCATATTTTTTCACGGTAGCAGGATCACTATAACTCACTCCATCGAGTTCGCCACCATAGAACTCAACAGTGACTCCTACTTGTTCGACACTATACTTCGATTCTGCCCTTCTAAAAGGAACATCGGCTCTTACAATTCCGTCTCCGTCTACCAAAACTACTGGAAATGTTTCAAAAAAAGTAGGCATACGACGTACAAAAAGCTCATGCCCATCTTTATCTCTAAAGACGGGATGTCCTAACCATCCAACAGCTATTCCATCCCCGTTGTCCATTGAGCCCGCTCTAAATAATCCCCCCTTTGCTGGATTATTGCCAATGTAATCATAAAAAGCTAATTTTTCGGGAATTTTAGACCAAGCTTCTGATAAACTCTGATTTTCGGCTAGTCCGGCACCAACCCTTCGATATATTTCTTGCTGGAAGTATCCTTGATCCCATTGATAACGAGTTGGACCAAATAATTCGATCGGGGTAGTCGCGGAGCCATACCACATAGTTCCAGCAACAACAAAAGCTGCAAAAAAGACAGCGGCGATACTACTGGAAAGGACAGTTTCAATATTACCCATACGTAATCCTTTGTATAGACGTTGGGGCGGACGAACACTAAGATGGAATAGGCCCGCTAATATACCCAATGTACCTGCTGCAATATGATGAGAGGCTATTCCTCCCGGAACAAAAGGATCAAAACCTTCTACCCCCCACGCAGGATTTACAGATTGTACTTTTCCGGTTAGTCCATAAGGATCAGACACCCATATTCCAGGACCATACAAGCCTGTTACATGAAATGCACCAAACCCAAAGCAAGCTAATCCTGAAAGAAATAAATGAATTCCAAAAATCTTGGGCAAATCCAAAGAAGGTTTTCCTGTACGTTCATCACAGAATACTTCTAGATCCCAATATACCCAATGCCAGATAGCTGCCAAGAAGCACAAACCAGAAAACATAATATGTGCCCCAGCCACACCTTCGTAACTCCAAATACCCGGATTCGTTATAGTCCCTCCTGTGATACTCCAACCGCTCCATGAATTGATTATTCCTAAACGAGTCATGAAGGGTATAACGAACATACCTTGTCTCCACATTGGATCAAGAACAGGGTCGGAGGGATCAAAAACTGCTAATTCGTACAGAGCCATTGAACCGGCCCAACCAGAAACGAGAGCTGTATGCATTAGATGTACAGAAAGCAAGCGACCCGGATCATTCAATACGACGGTATGAACACGATACCAAGGCAAACCCATGGAAATACCCCTTTATCAAAGAAAAATAGACACTATGTAACTTTATCGCATTGGAAAAGACTATGCTATGGACCTCTCCCTTTCAGTGGATTATTTCGGAGCAAGGGTGAATATTTATTTAATTCCATTTCGTTGGTAATAATGGAACAATTCTGTTTGTAGGAACAAAGATAAGCAGATCTATTCTATACCCGATAAGTACCAATACGCAATGGGTAGATTGGTCCCATTTTCTATGAGCGAATGCGTAGATACTTGTTCATCATTTGAACAGCCCTACCCATTCGTAATAATTTACCTTTATTCATTTCGTCTTACTCTAGGAATTTTCCAATATATATGGATAAAATACAACATTACGTTTCCACATCAAAGTAAAATATAATACTCAACTACCCTTTCTTTCAGTTGATGCCTATTGGTGTTCCAAAAGTACCTTTTCGGAGTCCTGGAGAGGAAGATGCAATTTGGGTTGACATATAGTGCGACTTGTCAGACATATTGGGTCGTATGGGATTTCCCCGTTCTCTCCCCCGCTGGAGATACCCTCTGTTTCGCCCAAAAAAGATTGCTTGAAAACCATCAATAATTTGGAGCGTGAAGTGCAATTAGATCCATTTTTGAGGGGGTTGAGATCAATATTAATATTTATTATCCATTATAAAAATTTATGGTTGGCTTGCTTGGTTGGACCAATAAAATGAAGTATCCAGGCTCCGTTCAGAAAATACCCGATTGGTAATATATGTATGATTACCACTTCTATCATACCATACATAAGTCATTACTTTATAGCATATGAACGATCTCAAACTGTCAATCAATGAAATAATATGATGACTACATCAAATATTTGTCGTAAGAAAGGCATGAAAGAAATGATTGAAAAAAAGTCGTACCAAAAAAAGTGGTATTGGGATCATTTGTCCTATATGTGCAAATTGAAATCGGGCGGATCTTTACCCGGAGTAGAATATAAACCTAAAAAAATTGAGGAGGCCCATTCAGGAACAAGAAAATTACATCGTAATTTGGATTGGATTTCGATGAAACAATACATCAATGAGAGATTAATTCGATAAGTTTAGTGGATTATCTCCGTTTTTACGGAGAGGCGATCAAAAAATCATCTTTCTTAAAAAAATAGAAGAAAAAGCCCCTTCATTAAGAAGTGGAAAAGTCCTACTATACTTTAACTATAAAATTTAACTATAAAAAAGAAGGCGGGCTGGAATCAACACATTGATTCTTTTTTTTCGCAATTTTTTTTGAACCGTATGCATCCAAAGGTGCGTGTACGGTTCCTAAGGGATAAAATTTTGTCCTAATCAACCGACTTCATCGAGAAAGATTACTTTTTTTAGGCCAAGGCGTTAATAGCGAGATCTCAAACCAACTTATTGGTCTCATGGTATATCTCAGTATAGAAGATGAGACCCGGGATCTTTATTTGTTTATAAACACCCCCGGCGGGTGGGTAATGCCCGGAGTAGCCATTTATGATACTATGCAATTTGTGCTACCAGATGTACATACAATATGCATGGGATTAGCCGCTTCAATGGGATCTTTTATCCTGGTCGGAGGAGAAATTACCAAACGTATAGCATTCCCTCACGCTTGGCGCCAATGAGTTTTTTTTTATTTGATTTGAGAGAAAAAATAAGACTATGCCTTCGCGACATGTAATATGAATAAGAATACGAATATTAAGTAATAATAGCATGGCACTTCGAGTTCGATATGAACAAACCATTATTGTTTTTTCATAACATGAGATTATGTATCGGGCGAGTAATATGAGACAAAAAGTATCTCCGATTTGATCTTATCTATCCGGGATTCATTTCAGCGTCACAAACTTTTTTGTTTTCACACCAGAAGTCTCTTTCCAATATTTATGTTATGAAAGAGTACTCAAAAAAAAAATGATCATTTTTTTTTTACTTTTTTATTTTGATCGGATCAAAAAGAAACTTTGGGATTGCTGAATCACATACGAGATAAATGATAAATATAGAAAGCAACGGAACCATCATAGTATTTTTGAACCCCCCCGAAAAGAAGGTTGGTAAATGGATCACTTAAAGATTGGGATTTGATGGATCCTATTTCTCTTTTTGCTCGACCGAAAGGAAAAGTAAATTCCATTGTGGAGCCGTATGCACAAAAAATGCCTGTACGGTTGTTCAATTATATATCTATTCTTATTTTATTCTTTTCTTGTTATTCTTCATCTCTTTCCTTCGTACGATCGTACGAGATCGAGGAACCATTCATTATGTTATATCATCAGGGTAATGATCCACCAACCTGTTAGTTCTTTTTATAAGGCACAAACAGGAGAATTTATCCTAGAAGCGGAAGAACTGCTGAAACTTCGCGAAACCCTCACAAGGGTTTATGTACAAAGAACGGGCAAACCTTTATGGGTTGTATCCGAAGACATGGAAAGGGATGTTTTTATGTCAGCAACAGAAGCCCAAGCTTATGGAATTGTTGATCTTGTAGCGGCCGAAAATGCCGGGGATTTCAGGTAAATCCGAGATTCCATTTTGAACCATAATTCGGATGAACCTAAATTTCATTTTTTATCTGCTTACCGGGGTAAAATAAGGTAAAAAAAAAAAAAAAATAAGAATAATTTATAATCATCCGGTTAGGATTGATCTAAACCAGACCATTTATATACGATTTAGCATGCCAACCATTAAACAACTTATTAGAAATACAAGACAGCCAATAAAAAATGTAACAAAATCCCCCGCTCTTCGGGGATGTCCTCAGCGTCGAGGAACATGTACTAGGGTGTATGTGCGACTCGTTCAGATCATGAGCTGGAACAAAATAAAGGAAAAGTTTTTCCAGTATCAATGACCAGTACCAATGAATAGGATGGAAGAATTCCATTCAATATATGAAGCTAAAAAAACAAACCTCCATTGTGTATGAAATTTATGGTTTCTATTGGTGCAAATCCAATCACCTCAATTGGAGATGAGAAGCAATTCCCCATTGGTAGCAAATGGTTATCCATTAAGCGGGGGAAAATCAAATAGTATTTAAGAAGCAAAAGAATTATGCTCCCACTCTTGCAAGAACGGACTAACAGGGTCAGCTACCTAGCCAACCTTTGTAATTAAATACCGTTACTGTATGGGTAGATCTCATTGTGAAAAGACCTATTACTGGATAATTCATGGGTAGAGTCAAAGAATGTGAACTGTACAAGTTACTAATAACATTGATTAAATGAAGGGGGGGGCTCCGGTGTATAGAGAGGACCTCACCGTTTAAGAAGCAACCATAGAAACGATGGAACCCACTATTTATTATTTATTTATGCATTTACCTTTACTATTTATTGATACTTTATACTCAACTTAATTTACAATTTACTGTTTTGTTCTTTGTTGATACCTAGTATCAATACAATTTCCTTATTTCGGGGTTAAATGCCTGGAAAAAATCGTGGTTGGGAAGGTCATAGTAGCAAAAGCCATTGGAATTTTTTTATACATCGGAAGAATCCGTTTTGTTATTAATAGACCAGGAAAGGAGAAAAGAATGACTGAAAGAAAATAAATCAATTAGTTATTCATATTCATCAAAGTTTCATTTGATTCAATGACCAGAATTAGACGAGGGTATATAGCCCGGAGACGTAGAACAAAAATTCGTTTATTTGCATCAACCTTTCGAGGGGCTCATTCAAGACTTACTCGAACTACTTTTCAACAGAAAATGAGAGCCTTAGTTTCTGCTCATCGGGATAGGGGCAGGCAAAAGAGAAATTTTCGTCGTTTGTGGATCACTCGGATAAATGCAGGCATTCGTGAGAATGATTTATACAATAGTTATAATAGATCAATACATGATATGTACAAGAGGAAGCGACTTATTAATCGTAAAATGCTTGCACAAATCGCGGTCCTGAGTATGAATTCTTTTTACGGGATTTACTCTAACTCTAGGATCATAGATGATTACCGAGTCGCTCCTAAGTACCCAGTCGCTCCTTTTCGATCTATTTCTGGCGTTACCTTAGAGGAATACTTAGAGAAATACAGGATGCATGATTATGATATCCCATTTTTTTATCATAAGGGAAGGAATACAGATAAGGGAGGGAATACAGATAAGGGAGGGAATACAGATAAGGGAGGGAATACAGATAAGGGAGGGAATACAGATAAGGGAGGGAATACAGATAAGGGAGGGAATACAGATAAGGGAGGGAATACACCGTAATGATTTAAACGGAGCCCCCGGAGAATGAGCTCCGGGAAGGTCGAGTATAAATTAATAGGATAGATAAAATAGATAAATATAGTCAAAATGAATGAGCATGCTTCAATAAAAAAAAAAGAAGAAATATTTTTTGACTTTATTTACCTTACGCCTTTTTTCTTACAACGTGACAATCCAATCTGGATTCTCGAATTTTTCGAACAAAAAATCAATCTGAGTTGGGGTTCGGATTGGAATTTTGATTCAATTGCAATTGAGGAATAGGCCTATCTATTTATTTCTAGTTCGAGGACCCGTAGTTCTAGGAGTCGACTCAGTTCTCTCAAATTGTTTCTCATTATTAAGAAAAGGTAACAAAGATAAAATACGAGCTTGTTTTATAGCAATAGTAATTAATCGTTGTTGTTTCAACGTCAATCTATTCACTCGTCTAGATAATATTTTTCCTTGTTCACTAATAAATCGACTAATTAAACTCATGTTTCTATAATCAATTCGATCCCCCGACCCAATTGGGGGCAAACGCCTACGAAAAGATCGCTTTTTTTTAAGAAAAAGTCGCTTGGATTTATCCATGGTTTATTCCTTATCTTTAAAATCCTATTTCTTAATTCTAATTTTTGATCCGACCGAAATAGGATTTGGTTGTTTTTATTTTTATAGTTTATTTATATATATTATTATATTATTATGTAATTGATTCCTGTTCCTTGGAGGGTTTACACACGCGTTACATTTTATCTATTTCTTTATCTCCCCATGAATTGTATGCTTGTAACAATAGGGACAAAATTTTCTCAATTCCAATCGACTAGGCGTATTGTGTCGATTCTTTTGAGTAATATATCTGGAAATACCCCGTGATTTCTTATTAATATCGTTTCGGACACAACTGTTACATTCCAAAATAACTCTTACTCTCACATCTTTACCCTTGGCCATGAACCTCCCTTTTTATTTTGGATTTACCCAACTCTTCCATTTTCGATCCGAAACAAGAAAGAAAGAAGTTGCTGACTCGAAATAAATCCAATTCTGAAATATTTCATTACAATCAATATCAATAGAGAAATAATAAGTAATACAACGATTTCTAACTATCAATTAAATTAGTACCAGTATTAAATTTAAGTATCTTGTATGCTTTTGTTGTCCTCGAACCTTATTTTTTTTTTCATTTCTGTTCTCCCTCTATTAATTCAGCCTAAACTAAACCCGAGTTTCGTTCCGGGTGAATCTTCTTTTTTTATCCTAAAAAAACGACAGTCAAGAACAAAACAAAGAAGGGGGGGGGGAGTTAGTCACAGATAATTTATTGTATCTTTAAGCTTCTTCATCCCTAACTAGAATGAAAAAAAAGGGAATGTCAACGCATCTGGGAATAAACGATTGATCTCTATCAATAGACCTGCTAAAGACCCGAACCACAGAGTGCTTAACACGGGTGCCACAGAAAGATATGTTTTTATATCTCGCATTGAAAATCCTCCTTTTTTATTGTAATACATATATGATCAGATACATATGTAGTTAAGGATCACTTGTATTTGTACGGGGAATCCCTAACTAAAATGGATATAGCGACCCGATAGATTCTATTTTCTTTCCTTTCTTTACAACAGAAAAAGATGTCCACTTATTTTATGAATATTACCGATATCAATTTATTTATATGTTGGGTTTATAAAATGAAATTCAATTTATAGTAATAATTTAGATTACTATTGAAATTAAATATTCTTATTCTATTTATTATTTTCTATAATTCTATAATAAAAATAAAATATTTAATATAAAATATATTTATTAATTTCTAGATTTCTAAATTTTAATAAAATTTAGAGTTTAATAGAATTATTTTATTAATATTAATAATAGAATTCTATATATAGAAATAAATAATAAATAAATAGAGTAAAGGTAAATTTATCATTTTTTTTAAGATAATTGAATTATTCTTTTATTATATGTTTATATGTATATGAGATGAACAAAGAAGAAATGGCAAGATAAATTGTATAGTATATCAATAGAGGAAATTACGATGTGGAAAACAAGACGGGGATTCTCTACAATGACACTGTAGGCTAATTGAAAGGGATGTAGCGCAGCTTGGTAGCGCGTTTGTTTTGGGTACAAAATGTCACGGGTTCAAATCCTGTCATCCCTATTTATTACTTCTCCTATGTGTAGTAATGAAGGATCAATTGAGATCCATGAAAATTGGACATACATAACCCTTTCTTTATGATACATATGCATGCAAGATATATATATAATATAGTGGGGGGTTACAAAAAAAATTGATTTATTTACGGTCTTTTATATTGTGATAAGAAAGCGCTCTTAGTTCAGTTCGGTAGAACGCGGGTCTCCAAAACCCGATGTCGTAGGTTCAAATCCTACAGAGCGTGATTCTGTTCTTCTTAGCTTAGGTCGAATTACAATGAAATAACTTTACTAACTTAAGCAGCAACCCTAATTTGATTTGACCTCCTCCTTTCTTTAATCCGCAGGAGGTCAAGAAAAAAGAGATGTTATTTAAATTTAAAATTAAAAAGAGATGTTACTTAATCAAAGGTCCAACTGATCGCCGCGCCTGTATTGCAAATATGCAGTTACGAATAATCCAGCCAAAGTAATA